TCTTAGATAATTAATTTAAGTAATTTATAAAAGAATTTCTTTATTTTTACAATGAAAATGTAAGGTTTTTGTTAAACTATATAAATAGAAGTATAAATGGAATTTAACCATTAAAGTAAAAAGTTAGCAGCTTTTATTTGAAACATCATACTTCTTTAATTGGAGTTAAAATCTCAATTATATCATTAACAGTGATATGCCTCCTTTTGGCTTCAATTAAAAGAATAAGGATGAGGACATCTAAGATTAGGTCGAAACTAATTGCAATTTATCGCTTCATATTCAAGGCAGATTGAATAATCAATACTTTTTGAATGCAAATCAAATGTTATATTTAACTACAGCCCTAATTTGATCAGTTTAAGGCTCCTTGATTTCATTCGTGATAGAGCCCAATTAATAAGATGATAATAAAGATTATACTAGTAATTATTCATACAAGAATATTAGAAAAATTTATAATTACAATAATTGGTAAAATTAGAGCAATCTCTACGTCAAAGATTAAAAAAATAATAGCAATTAAAAAGAATTGAAGGGAAAAAGGAAGGCGTGAGGACGATTTGGGGTCAAATCCGCATTCAAAGGGGGAACTTTTTTCTCGGTCAATAATTGATTTTTTAGACAGGATTGATGCTAATATTATTACTACACTAGCAATAATGATAATTAATAAACCTATTATGAAAATTAGAAGTATTATCTATACTATTTAATAATAGGCCTTATGATTGGAAGTCATATATACTTTATACTATATAGATAATTATCCCCCCCATCAATAAATTGATACATAAAGGAATAATCATACAATATCAACAAAGTGTCAATATCAAGCGGCTGCTTCGAATCCAAAGTGATGAGTGCTTGAAAAATGATTATTTAAGTGTCGTGTCAAACAAACAACTAGGAAAGTAGTTCCAATTAAAACATGAAGTCCGTGAAATCCAGTTGCTATATAGAATGATGAGCCATAAACAGAATCTGCGATAGTAAAGGGGGCTTCGATATATTCATAGGCTTGAAGAATTGAAAAATAAATTCCAAGAAGTACTGTAAAAAATAATCCTTGAGTGGTTTGAGAATGATTTCCTTCTATTAATCTATGATGAGCTCATGTAACAGTAACTCCTGAGGCCAGTAAAATAGCCGTATTTAATAGGGGTACTTGAAAGGGATTAAAGGGTACAATTCCTATAGGGGGTCATGTTGCCCCTAATTCGATTGCAGGGGATAAGCTACTGTGGAAAAATGCTCAAAAAAAGGAAATAAAGAAAAATACTTCTGATACAATAAATAAAATTATACCTCATCGTAATCCGATTGTTACTGGGTATGAGTGAAGCCCTTGAAAAGTGCCTTCACGAGAGATATCTCGTCATCACTGGTATATTGTTAATATGGTAATAGTTGTTCCTAAAATAATTAAGGAGGGGTCAAATTGATGGAATCATTTAACTAAGCCAGAAACTATAGTTATAGCTCCGATTGCCCCTGTTAAAGGTCACGGGCTATAATCTACTAAGTGGTATGGATGATTAGAATGGGTTGACATTAATTATTTAATTTACTTCTCTGGAATATAAAGTTCTAAGAACAGCAAATACATAGGCCTGAATAATTGCTACTGCTGATTCTAAAATTAATAGGGCAATTTGACCAATTACTAAAAAGGTGGCTAAGGTAAGTGATAAAGAGGGGCCAGTGTTTCCCAATAGTGTTAATAGTAAGTGGCCTGCAATTATATTAGCAGTTAATCGAACAGCCAGGGTTCCTGGTCGAATAATATTACTAATAGTTTCAATACATACCATAAATGGCATTAGTACAGCAGGCGTACCCTGAGGCACTAAATGCGCAAATATATGTTGTGTGTGATTAATTCACCCATAAATTATAAATCTTAATCATAGGGGCAAGGCTAGGGATAAGCATAGAGTTATATGGGCAGTACTAGTAAAAATATAGGGGAAGAGTCCGAGAAAATTATTAAATATAATTATTGAAAATAGAGAGATAAAGATAAATGTGCTTCCATTATGACCAGTGGGACCTAATAAAGTTTTAAATTCTTTATGAAGGGTTAATAAAATAGAATTTCAAATAACATGATATCGTGATGGAATTAGCCAGAATAATGGGGGAATTATTAGGATACCAATAAATGTACTTATTCAATTTAGTGATAAATTGAAGATGCTTGAAGAGGGGTCAAATACAGAAAATAAATTAGTTATCATTTTCAATTTAAAGAATTTCTTATTAATTTTTCTAATTTACTTTTTTGAGGAGCTATCGGAATAAAGATATAATAATTTATTATACAAAATAAAATTAATGAAATAGAAAATACTATATATAGACTTAATCAACTGAGTGGTGCTATTTGAGGTATTAAAAAATATTAGAATACTAATAATTTTAGTTTGACATACTAATGTTATGTTTTAACTAATTTTTTAATATAGATTTTCATTAGAAGTAATTGCTAATTTACTATTTTGTGGTTTAAGAGACCATTACTTGCTTTCAGTCATCTAATGTTAATTTATTGATGAAATTCATTTAATAAAGAAATTAATAGGTACACTTTCAATTACAATAGGTATAAAGCTATGATTAGCTCCGCAGATTTCAGAACATTGTCCGAAGAATAGGCCCGGTCGGTTGATAAGGAAATTAGTTTGGTTAAGTCGACCGGGGGTACCATCTACTTTAACCCCTAGAGCTGGCACAGTTCATGAGTGAATTACATCAGCTGCTGTAACAAGAATACGAATTTGAGAATTTATAGGTAGAACTACACGGTTATCAACATCTAATAGACGAAAGCCATCAATAGGTAATTCATTAGTTGGCACTATGTATGAATCAAATTCAATATCTATAAAGTCTGAATATTCATAGCTTCAGTATCATTGGTGTCCAATTGATTTTAATGTAATGATTGGTTCATTAATTTCATCTAATAAATACAATAGCCGTAGGGAGGGAAAAGCAATAAATAATAATACAATTGCTGGAAGAATTGTTCAGATTACTTCAATAGTTTGTCCATGTAATAAAAATCGGTTTGTATATGTATTAAAAAATAGTATTCTTATTAAGTATCCTACTAATACAGTAATTATAACTAGAATAAGTATAGCATGATCATGGAAGAAGATTAATTGTTCTATTAAGGGGGATGCTCTATCTTGTAAACCTAAATTAGCTCATGTTGACATTGATTTCTAATAAAAGTTAAATACTTTATATATGGAGCTTAAATCCATTGCACTAATCTGCCACATTAGAAGTTAGTTAATAAAGGTAGTTCTGAATAACTATGTTCTGCAGGTGGAATATTTTGGTATCATTCGATAGAGGAATTTAATTGAATTGGGTAGATTACTTGTCGTTGGGTAATTATACTTTCTCAGATAATAAATAAGAAGAATAAAATTCCTAACAGAGAAATAGTAGATCCAATAGTTGAGATTACATTTCAAGTGGTGTATGCGTCGGGATAGTCAGAATATCGTCGCGGTATTCCAGCTAATCCTAAGAAGTGTTGTGGAAAAAATGTCAAATTTACTCCAATAAATATGATAATAAATTGGGTTTTTAATCATATAGAATTAAGTGTTAATCCTGTAAATAAGGAGTATCAATGAATAAATCCTGCTATAATAGCAAATACTGCTCCTATAGATAACACATAGTGAAAGTGGGCTACAACATAGTATGTGTCATGAAGAATAATATCAATAGAAGAATTTGCTAATACTACTCCTGTTAGTCCCCCTACTGTGAATAAAAATACAAATCCTAAGGCTCATAGTAAAGCTGGTGAATAGGATAATTGTGACCCGTGAAGGGTTGCTAGTCAGCTAAAAATTTTAATTCCTGTTGGTACAGCAATAATTATTGTGGCTGATGTAAAATATGCTCGTGTATCTACATCTATACCTACTGTAAATATATGGTGGGCTCATACAATAAATCCTAATAGACCAATGGCTAATATGGCATAGATTATTCCTAATGATCCAAATGTTTCTTTTTTTCCACATTCTTGACTAATAATGTGAGAAATTATACCAAATCCCGGTAAAATTAAGATATATACTTCAGGGTGACCAAAAAATCAAAATAGATGCTGGTATAGAATAGGGTCTCCACCTCCCGCAGGGTCAAAGAATGAGGTATTTAAGTTTCGATCTGTTAAAAGCATTGTAATTGCTCCGGCAAGTACTGGTAAAGATAATAATAGTAAAATAGCAGTAATAACTACTGATCATACAAAAAGGGGCATTCGGTCAAATGTAATTCCTGTAGATCGTATATTAATTACTGTTGTAATAAAATTTACTGCTCCTAGAATAGAGGAAATACCTGCTAAGTGGAGAGAGAAAATAGCTAAATCTACTGAGGCTCCTCCATGGGCAATTCCTGCTGATAGTGGGGGGTAAACGGTTCAACCTGTTCCCGCTCCATTTTCTACTATGCTACTTGCTAATAGGAGGGTTAGAGAGGGTGGCAATATTCAGAATCTTATATTATTTATTCGAGGGAAAGCTATATCGGGGGCTCCTAATATTAGGGGCACAAGCCAGTTACCAAATCCTCCAATTATAATTGGTATTACTATAAAGAAAATTATAACAAAGGCATGGGCTGTAACTACTACATTATAAATTTGATCATCTCCAATTAGGGCTCCAGGATGACCTAATTCTGCTCGAACAATAATGCTAAGAGATGTTCCCACTATACCTGCTCAAGCTCCAAAGATAAAATATAAAGTTCCAATATCTTTATGATTTGTAGAAAATAATCACTGTCGCGATTAAATGGCTGAAGTTTAGGCGTTAGATTGTAAATCTATTTATGGGAATTTATCTCTTTAATCAGGCTTTATAGTCATAAAATGATATTAGACTGCAATTCTAAAGGAGTAATAATTTACTAAGGCTTAAAAGATTCAAACTTATATTTATAGCTTTGAAGGCTATTAGTTTTTTTAACTTAAAGCCTTACAATATTATAAATATAATTGATAAGAGAGGTAGTCCGAATGTAGATATAAATGAGAATATAATATATAAATTTATTGAGGTTGAGTTGTATGGTGACACAATTATTCAATTATTTTCATAGTAATTTATTATAAAAGTTGAAAAAGCTATCCGTAAGTAAAAATATAGGGTAATAAGGGAGGTAGCAATTATAATTACTACTAGGAATATTTGTCTATTGTTGGTTATATATTGAATAGTAATTCATTTGGGTAAGAATCCTAAAAAGGGAGGCAGGCCCCCTAAAGACAATAAATTAACTATTATCATTAATTTAGTAATTTTTGATGAAAATATTGATGAAAATATTTGGTTAAAGTGAAATACCTTTATTATATTAAATGATATAATAATTGTAATAGAAAGAAAGCAGTAAAATATAAAATAAATTAATCAAATATTTTCATTAATATATATGGCCCCTAATATTCACCCTAAGTGATTAATAGATGAAAAGGCTATAATTTTTCGTAGGGAGGTTTGGTTTAGTCCCCCCAATGACCCTGTAATTAATGAAATGCAAATAATTCATAAAATGAATTGGTTTAATATAATATAGGAAATTAATATCAGAGGGGCAATTTTTTGTCAGGTTATTAAAATTAATGAATTAATTCATGATAAGCCCTCTATTACTTCTGGAAATCAGAAATGGAAGGGGGCCGTCCCTCTTTTTAATAATAAAGAGGACAAAATAATTATTTTATTAAAATTTTCTTCGATATTAGTTTGAAAAATAAAATTGAATTTCAATATATATATAATGATAGCAAATAAGAGGATTCTTGAGGCTAAAGCTTGAGTTAAAAAGTATTTTAACGAAGCTTCTGATGATTTTAAATTATTAATATCATTTATCAAGGGAATAAATGCTAATAAGTTAATTTCTAATCCTATTCAGGCTCCTAATCAAGAATTGGCTGATACTGCTATCAATGATCCTAATATAATAATAATTAAAAATAGAATTTTAGAAGAATTTTTTAAAATTAAAAAGAAAAGGATTAGAACCTTTATAATTGGGGTATGAGCCCAGTAGCTTAATTAGCTTATCTTTTTAATTATATTTGAGGCTATATTTTAGTGTAAGATGCACAGAAACTTTTGATGTTTTTAGGAATAGTTTAATTCTATTAAATATAATGAATATAATTAATAAATTATATGATTTACTCTATCAAAGTAATCCTTTTTTCAGGCAATTCATTTTATATAAATTTTAAATAATTTTTATTTTTATTTAATTCTTTTGTTAAATTACTTTAGTTTATTAAATTTAATTATTAATTTTTAATTATTAAACTTTAGTCTTAATAATTAAAATGAATTAATATATATGCATTTATATAAATTAGAAAGAAATAAATAAATATATGTATTATCTATATTATTTAAGGGGATCAATTGAATGGGAGGATTTAATTATAATTGGTTAATTAGATGTTAATTAGTTCAATTATATATTGAATTAATTTTGTTTATTTAAATTAATTATAGTTAGTAATTTTGGTATAGATTTAAGTTTTTATATAAAATATAAAAGTTTTATTTTGGCTTATTAATTTATTATAGGTTTGTTTATATATGCAAATTTTTGTGTGGGTTTATTTTATTCTAAAAGAATATTTTATTATTTTTATTCGCAGTATATAATATTAATTATTAGATAATTCTAGAATTGGTAATATTATTGAGTATTGGCTAAATTTGTGCCAGCCGCTGCGGTTATACAAAGAATACAAGTAAATTATATTGGATAAAAGTTAAGTAGTTGTTTATTTAATAAATAATAATTTTTTAGGTGAAATTTTAATTTATTTTAATTAATAATATGATAGTTATTGAGGCTTAAAAATTTTTGGAATAAACTAGGATTAGATACCCTATTATAAAAATTGTATAGTTATTAGGCCGGAGTAGTATTAGTTAAGGTCTTGAAACTCAAAAAATTTGGCGGTATTTTAGTCTATTTAGAGGAACCTGTAGTATAATCGATAATCCACGATGGACCTCACTTAGTTTTGTTTTTCAGTTTGTATACCGCTGTTATTTGAAGATTTTATAAGAATAGTAATTTTCATAGTTTTAAATTAAAAAATATATCAGGTCAAGGTGCAGCTTATAATTAAGAATTTATGGGTTACAATAAAGTTATTTATACGGATAAATATATGAAATTATTTTTTTAAGGCGGATTTAATAGTAAATTTTTATAGATAAAAGAATTGATTTTGGCTCTAAAATATGCACACATCGCCCGTCGCTCTTGTTATTAATATAAGATAAGTCGTAACATAGTAGATGTACTGGAAAGTGTATCTAGAATGACAATTTAAAGCTTTTTTAGTAAAGCATTTCATTTACATTGAAAAGATTATTGTGCAAATCAATATAAATTGATAATATATAATTATTAATATTTTTTTTTATATTTTTGTTATTAAAAATAATTATTTTATTTTGTTTTAGTATTTTATATAAAACTAATAATTTTAGTGATAGTTTATTATGTATTGTGAAAGAATTTTGAAATAATTGAAAAATATATAATTTAAAAGAAAAATTTATTTTTTGTACCTTGTGTATCAGGGTTTATTAATAAAAAATTTTTTATAAGAATTTTCTCGAAAGGAAATGATTTAATTAAATATAATAGTTAATGTAATAAATTTATTATAAATATTTAATTAGAAATGAAATGTTATTCGTATTTTCTGATATCTAGTTTTTTAAGAAATAAATTTAATTTAGCTTTTAATTATGTAATAATTTATTTTATAAATTTATTATTAATTTAAAGTAATATTTAATGGGATGAGCTATTAAATAAATTATTAAAAATTTAATGAATATGGAAATATTTGTATGCTTAGAATTAGCAATCATTAAAGATTTTGTTATAAATTATATATTTTAATATATTATTTATTTTATTTTAATTAATTTATTAAAATTTTAAATTTAATGTTAAAATTTAATTAATAATGATAAAATTAGTATAATTTTTATGTAAATTTAAATTAAATTGATAGGTTTTTATAAGGAATTCGGCAAAATTTATGTTCGCCTGTTTAACAAAAACATGTCTTTTTGAGTTTAATTTAAAGTCTAATCTGCCCACTGATAAATATTTAAGGGCCGCAGTATTTTGACTGTGCAAAGGTAGCATAATCATTAGTCTTTTAATTGAGGGCTTGTATGAATGATTGGACGAGATATAAGCTGTCTCATATAAATTTAAGTAGAATTTTATTTTTTAGTTAAAAAGCTAAAATAATTTTAAAAGACGAGAAGACCCTATAGATCTTTATAATTTATTTTTAAATTTTTTTAGGTTATTTTTTAAGTTTATAATTTAGATTATTTTGTTGGGGTGACAATGAAATTTAATAAACTTTCATTATTTTGAGACATTAATTTATGGTTTATTGATCCACTATTAGTGATTAAAAATTTAAGTTACCTTAGGGATAACAGCGTAATTATTTTGGAGAGTTCTTATCGATAAAATAGTTTGCGACCTCGATGTTGGATTAAGATTAATTTTGGGTGTAGCAGCTCAGTTTATTAAGTCTGTTCGACTTTTAATTTCTTACATGATCTGAGTTCAAACCGGCGTGAGCCAGGTTGGTTTCTATCTTTAAACAATTATAATACTTTAGTACGAAAGGACCAAGTATTAAAAATATTAATTTTTAATAAATTGAATATTATTAATTTAAACTATTTTGGCAGATTAGTGCAATAAATTTAGAATTTATATATGTAGTTTACATTACAAATAGTACTTGTATTATATTGAGTTATTGTTGAGATTAGTTGGAAGTTTAATTTTGATTATTTGTGTTTTAGTGGGTGTGGCATTTTTAACATTATTAGAGCGTAAAGTTTTAGGTTATATTCAAATTCGAAAGGGTCCTAATAAAGTGGGTTTAGTGGGAATTCCTCAACCTTTCTGTGATGCTATTAAGTTGTTTACAAAGGAACAAACTTATCCTCTTATATCTAACTATATTTGTTATTATTTTTCGCCTATTTTTTCTCTTTTTTTATCCTTGTTAGTGTGAATATGCCTTCCTTTATTAGTAAAATTATATTCTTTTAATTTAGGGCTATTATTTTTTTTATCTTGTACTAGACTAGGTGTTTATACTGTAATAGTTGCGGGTTGGTCCTCGAATTCTAATTATGCTTTATTGGGGGGATTGCGGGCTGTTGCACAAACGATTTCTTATGAAGTTAGATTGGCTTTAATTATATTATCTTTTGTTATTTTAATTGGGGGCTATAATTTATTAGATTTTTATTATTACCAAATTAATATTTGATTTTTATTTTTATTATTACCTTTGTCTTTGGTGTGATTTGCATCTTGTTTAGCGGAAACTAATCGGACTCCTTTTGATTTTGCTGAGGGGGAGTCAGAATTAGTTTCTGGATTTAATGTAGAATATAGTAGAGGGGGCTTCGCTTTAATTTTTTTAGCTGAGTATGCTAGAATTTTATTTATAAGAATATTATTTTCAATGATTTTTTTAGGGGGTGATATTTTTAGTTTTTTATTTTATTTAAAGTTGGTATTTGTCTCTTTTATATTTATTTGAGCACGTGGGACTTTACCGCGATTTCGTTATGATAAATTAATATATTTAGCTTGAAAGTGTTTTTTACCTTTTTCTTTAAATTTTTTAATTTTTTTTTTGGGCTTAAAAATATTATTATTTACTATAATTTAGTTTATTAATGTTAGTAAAGCTAATAGAAAATTTATTTTCTATCTTATGTTTTCAAAACATATGCTTATTTCAAGCTCATTAGCTAGTTTAATAACTTATCTCATCAAATGGTAATAAGAGGATTAATAATAAAATATAAAAAATATAAAATAGTTAATAATTGTCCTACAATAACATAGGGATCTTCTACAGGTCGGGCTCCAATTCATGTTAATAGAATTACAATTGTTACTATAAATCAAAATAATATCTGATTTACTGGATAAAATTGAATTCCGCGGAATTTACTTATATGAGTAAATGGGAGGATAAATAAAATTGCAATAGATAATACTAGGGCAATAACTCCTCCCAATTTATTAGGAATAGATCGTAAAATAGCGTAGGCAAATAGAAAGTATCATTCTGGTTGAATGTGTACGGGGGTTACTAAAGGATTAGCTGGAATAAAATTATCTGGGTCTCCTAGTAAGTTGGGGTTAATTAATGTTAATAACGTTAAGGCTATAATTGTAATAATAAACCCTACGATATCTTTAAATGAAAAATAAGGGTGAAATGGAATTTTATCTCTATTTGAATTAATTCCTAATGGGTTATTAGAGCCTGTTTGGTGTAGGAATAGTAGATGAATTATAGTTATTGCTGCTACAATAAAGGGCAAAATAAAATGAAATGTGAAGAATCGGGTAAGAGTGGCATTATCTACTGCAAATCCCCCTCATACTCATTGAACTAATATTGTTCCTAAATAGGGAATGGCCGATAGTAAATTTGTAATTACAGTAGCTCCTCAGAATGATATTTGCCCCCAGGGTAATACATATCCTATAAATGCGGTCCCTATTACTAAGAATAATAGGATTACACCTGCAAATCAGGTTGGGACAAATATATAAGATCTGTAATAAATTCCTCGGCCTACATGAAGATAAATACAAATAAAGAAGAATGAGGCTCCATTTGCGTGTAGTGTACGTAATAATCACCCATAGTTTACGTCTCGGCAAATATGGGCAACACTATTAAAGGCTATTCTAATATCTGCTGTGTAGTGTATAGCTAAAAATAGCCCTGTTAAAATTTGAATTACAAGGCATAGTCCTAAAAGGGATCCGAAATTTCATCAGGCTGAAATATTTACAGGGGCTGGTAAATCAACTAATGCATTATTAGCGATTTTAAATAGCGGGTGCTCTAATCGTAGGGGTTTGTTCATTAATTTATTTGTCGGAGTGGTCCATAAAATACATTTGTAATTTTTACAATTGCAATTAATGAAATTAATAAATAATTAATTAACACTAGAGTTATTAAATTGGTTGGGTAATTATAAATTTTATTTAATATAATTGAATTTTCTTTAATTAGTATGTTGGTATTTGAAAGTTCTCATATTTCTGTATTTTCTGTAATAGGAGTTAAAAAATTAATGTCTATAAATATAGCAATAATTATTGTAATTATAATTATTATTGAGGTTCAAACTAATGTATTTATGGATAATGAGAATATTTCATTTGAAGCCAGTGATGTAACATAGATAAATAATACTAGTATTCCTCCAAGAAAAACAAGGAATAAAATATAGGAAAATCAAAAGGTTTTAGAAATAATACCAGTTGCTAGGCAAATGATAAAGGTTTGAATTAGTAGTATTAATCCTATAGCTAGGGGGTGATTTATTTGCATAAAAATTAGTCTTGATGTGATGATTAATAAACTTGTAAATAATTGAAAAATTTCAAGAGGTCAGGTATTCAAGGGGTAGTTTATTTAAAATATTAACTTTGGGAGTTAATGAAAAGGAGTTTCTTTTCTCTTGAAGTTTTAAAAAATATATTTTTATTTTTGGTTTACAAGACCAATGTTTTTTTTAAACTATTAAAACTAATGTTAACTATTTACTATTTAGTTTTTGTTTTTATATTTTTATCTGGGGCAATTGTATTTGTTTTAAATCGTAAGCATTTATTATCAATGCTTCTTAGATTAGAATATATTGTTTTAAGATTATTTGGGTTATTATTTATATATTTAATAATTTTGGGCTATCAGAGATTTTTTACTATAATATTTTTAACTTTTAGAGTTTGTGAGGGGGCCTTAGGTCTTTCTGTCCTAGTTTCATTAATTCGGACTCATGGAAATGATTATTTTCAATCTTTTAGTGTTTTACAATGTTAAAATTTTTATTTTTTTTAATTGGTTTAATTGTTATTAGTTTTATAAATAATATATTTTGAATGGTTCAAAATATATTATTTATGTTGGCCTTTATATTTATTATTATAAATTATTTTGGTAATTATTTTATGGGCGTTAGTTATTTTTTAGGGTGTGATATAATCTCTTATGGGTTGGTTTTATTAAGAATTTGAATTTGTGCTTTAATGTTATTAGCAAGAGAGTCTGTAGAAAAATATAGTAATTATAAAAATTTATTTTTATTTAATATTTTATTATTATTATTATTTTTAGTTTTAAGATTTTCTACGATAAATTTATTTCTATTTTATTTGTTTTTTGAGGGGAGTTTAATTCCCACTATGTTTTTGGTACTTGGTTGGGGGTATCAGCCTGAACGTTTACAGGCGGGGGTATATTTATTATTTTATACTTTATTAGCTTCTTTACCTATAATGGTGGGAATTTTTTATGTTTATAATGATCTTAATACAATAAATTTTTATATAATAATAAATAATTTATATAATTATGACTTACTTTATCTTGTAATAATTTTTGCCTTTTTAGTAAAAATACCTATATTTTTAGTTCATTTATGATTACCTAAGGCTCATGTAGAGGCCCCAGTATCTGGTTCAATAATTTTAGCGGGTATTATATTAAAATTGGGGGGTTACGGGTTATTGCGAGTATTTTCTTTTTTACAAGTTAGAGGCTTAAAATTTAATTATATTTGAATTAGAATTAGTTTAGTTGGTGGAGTTTTAGTAAGTTTAGTGTGTTTACGTCAGACTGATTTAAAAGCTTTAATTGCTTATTCTTCTGTAGCTCATATGGGGATTGTTTTAAGTGGGCTAATAACTATAACTTATTGGGGATTTTGTGGTTCTTATACTTTAATAATTGCTCATGGCCTTTGTTCTTCTGGCTTGTTTTGTTTAGCAAATATTTGTTATGAGCGCCTAGGAAGTCGAAGTTTATTAATTAATAGGGGATTATTGAATTTTATACCTAGAATAGCTCTGTGGTGATTTTTATTAAGAGCTGGAAATATAGCCGCTCCTCCTACTTTAAATTTGTTAGGCGAAATTAGTTTATTAAATAGAATCGTTAGATGATCTTGATTAAGTATAGTTATATTAAGTTTATTATCTTTTTTTAGAGCCGCTTATACCTTATATTTATATGCTTATAGTCAACATGGTAAAATTTATTCGGGGATTTATTCAGTTTCTGGGGGTTTAACTCGGGAATATTTATTATTATTTTTACATTGATTACCTTTAAATTTATTAATTTTAAAGAGAGATAGATGTATACTTTGATTATATCTAAATAGTTTAATAAAAATATTGATTTGTGGTGTCAATGATATGAGGTTTCATTTTAGATCGTGGAATTTTTATCTATTTGTTTAATTAGATTTATTTTTTTGTTTTTTATTAGATTTTTTTTATTTATTATGGGGATTAATTTTTTAATAAATGACTATAGATTATTTATTGAATGAGAAATTATTTCTTTAAATTCTAGAAGAATTGTTATAACTTTTCTTTTTGACTGAATAAGCTTAATATTTATAAGTTTTGTTTTATTAATTTCCTCTTTAGTAATTTATTACAGAAAGGAATATATATCTGGGGATCATAATATTAATCGTTTTATTATATTAGTTTTGTTGTTTGTTTTATCCATAATATTATTAATTATTAGCCCTAATTTGATTAGAATTCTATTGGGATGGGATGGGTTAGGTCTTGTTTCTTATTGTTTAGTAATTTATTTTCAAAATGAAAAATCTTATAATGCAGGTATATTGACGGCCCTGTCAAATCGAGTTGGGGATGTTGCTTTATTACTCTCTATTGCTTGAATATTGAATTATGGGGGTTGAAATTATATTTTTTATTTAGATTTGATAAAGGGTGATTTATCAATAATGATTATTGGGGGATTAGTCATATTAGCGGCTATAACTAAGAGAGCCCAAATTCCCTTTTCTTCTTGATTACCTGCGGCAATAGCTGCCCCTACTCCTGTATCTGCTTTAGTGCATTCTTCTACTTTAGTTACGGCGGGGGTATACTTATTAATTCGATTTAATGTATTATTATGTGATACTTGAGTTGGGAAATTTCTTTTAGTTGTTTCTGGTTTAACTATATTTATAGCTGGTATAGGGGCAAATTTTGAATTTGATTTAAAAAAAATTATTGCTTTATCTACTTTAAGACAGCTAGGTTTAATAATAAGAATTCTTTCTATAGGATTTTACAAATTGGCTTTTTTTCATCTTTTGACACATGCTTTGTTTAAGGCTTTGCTATTTATATGTGCTGGAGCGATTATTCATAATATAAATAATTTTCAGGATATTCGTTATATGGGGGGCCTAGCGGTGCATATGCCATTTACATCCTCATGTTTTAATGTGGCTAATTTAGCTTTATGTGGGATACCTTTTTTAGCTGGATTTTATTCTAAGGATTTAATTTTAGAAATTGTTTCTCTTTCTTATTTAAATATATTTAGTTTTTTTCTTTATTTTTTTTCTACTGGGCTGACAGTTTGTTATTCTTTTCGGTTAGTTTATTATTCAATAACCGGGGAGTTACATAGAGGTGCTTTAAATGTATTAAATGATGAGGGTTGAATTATATTACGTGGAATAATAGGCTTATTACTTATGAGAATTATTGGGGGTAGTACATTAAATTGATTAATTTTTCCTACGCCCCATATAATTTGCTTACCTTATTATTTAAAATTATTGACCTTATTAGTTTGTATTTTAGGTGCTATTATGGGGTACATTATTTCAAATATTAATTTATATTTTTTTAATAAATCTTTAATTTTTTACAATATAGGCATATTTTTAGGTAGAATATGGTTTATACCTTACATTTCTACTTATGGGGTTATTTATTATCCTTTAGGGTTAGGGGGCCGTGTATTTAAAAGTATAGATCAAGGATGATCTGAATTTTTTGGGTCTCAAAATTTATATAATAATTTGGTTTATTATTCCAAGGGGTCAAGTTTTTTACAAAACAATAACTTAAAGATTTATTTATTATTTTTTGTTCTTTGAGTAACTATTTTAGTTTTTTTAATAATTTTTATTTAAATATTCAAATAGCTTATAGTTAGAGTATAACATTGAAGCTGTTAGGGAGATATATTATATCTTTGGATA